TACTCTGATGGATTGTTATCGTGTATTGCTTAATTGAAGCATACCAAGCCTTTCATTCATTTTATTGAAAGGCTTGGTATGCTTCAATTGTTTGGTGTTATTCTTCATACTTCTTCCCATTCCATCAATAATGGATATGTGCAGTTCCCCTGCATCCAGCAGGAATTGAACCCGCGAGTTCGCCAATTATGAGTTGGGCGCTTTAACCATTCAGCCATGGATGCTGGATAAAGATCATCAACATATTCATTCTATAATATGAGTATAGACTCAGATCTAAAATTGGGTAGTTCGGGATTGGGACCCATTTACATTCTTTCTCTCATACTTGATTCATGTCAAATATTCTCAATAGACATTCAAATAACATTTCATTGAATTAATTTGATAATAAGCCATACAACTTGTTCGAGAGTTGAGAGTTAGTCATCGATCTTGCTTTGATCCCCTATCAGAGGTCACCGACCCACATAAGAACAAACGTTAGCTCATTTTTTATTCTTGGAAGAAATGACTGTAGATAGATAAATTGGTTTTTTCCGGGGCGGACGTAGCCAAGTGGACCAAGGCAGTGGATTGTGAATCCACCACGCGCGGGTTCAATTCCCGTCGTTCGCCCATAAAAGAAGATAAAAAAAATCGGACTGGATCCGATTCGTTGTCATTTTCATATTTCGGTGAAAATAAATTATATCCATGGGATATAATGGTATCGGTTGGTTGACACGAGATTTACAATTATATGAAATCAATATATGCTATTAATATTCTATTTATTGGGATAAAAAAAAAGGGAGAGGTAAGGGGGGGGTTTCAAATAAATGAAAAAAAGAAGAAGACCCTGGATAATCAAATTGGAAGAGATACAAAGTTATCAATTTCTATTTCTATACAATCCATGGACCAAATCCAATTTGATTAGATTGTTAATTCAAATCCTTTCACGTCGGGAGCGCCTTATAAAGCTTTTTGATCCTAGAATTCTCAGTACGTTGCTTTTCCGCGATCTACGGAAAAGCAATCCATATTTTTTGGTCAAAGGTATAGTAGTACTTACATTATCGATCCTCATATATCGCTTCAATCATCAAAGTAGTATGATTGATAGAAAAAATTTCTATTTGATTAAACTCTTTCCTATCCATAACTTTATGGAACTTGGAAATGAAACACCGGAAGAATATTTAAAACCTTTCACTCAAAATTGGTTGAGATTTCCGCATCTTTTAATATCTTTCCAATTGAAAAGATATTACAATCGGCATTTTGATCCCATTAGTTTCAATTCAGGATATGGCAAGAACACGAACAAGAAGGATGAGATGATCTCGAAGAATCAAGGACCGAGCGAAACTCATTCGGAAAATGATGAGAAAGATATCAATTTGAAGATTGATTCAACTCTTAATTCAACCGAAAATGAGTATTGGAAACCTGAAAAATATCTTTGTGAAGATCCATTCACAAGGAATAAAACGGAGATTGAGCAACGAAGAAAAAGATCAATTCTTTGGGATCTTTCTTTTATTGAAAGAGAACAAACAAAAATAGAATCGGATTTGTCCTCAAAGTGTTTATCAAAACATTATCCAATCTCTTGGGCGAAAGAATTATTTACAGAAGATCAAAGATATACAGAAGATAATTCCTTTCCTTTGGAGAGGAAAAGATTCATTGAAAATTTTACAAAATCAATTCGTTATTCTTTTTTTTACATATTGCCAATAGATGAACCATGTATGGGTGGTCCTAGTGCTACTAAAAAGCCCATTGAAGATTTCAACTTATCCAAAAGGTTTTTCAAAATAAAAAAAAAGGTTTTTTCAAAAGATTTAAGGGATTCAAAATCCTATTCATTAATGAATAGGATAGTTGATCTATGGAAGATCAAAACATATTTTGAAATTGAAAATCCTTCCTCGAATTGTGCTATACGGAGTTTTACTCTGCCTTGGAATCTATTTTCTGCATTCTGTGATCAAAGCAAAGGAAAATACATATTGCACAAAAATTGTCTGGAAATGACAGATCAATTAACTCTATCAATAACTAAGCCTAGTCAGGTTCATGATAAAATTTCATTTTTTATTTATTATAAAATGAATCCATTATATGAACTCAACAAGAATGGATCGTTGAGATCGGATCGGATCTTCAATCACAGAGAAAAATGGAAGAATCAATCTTTATGGGTCCTACTCAATATTATTGATAAAGCGGATGATTATTTAGATCAAATAATCGACAAACAATTGAGCCAAATCGATTCCAAAAATTGCTTGGAGATAGGAACTCCCTTTAACAATTATAGAACTGAAGCTTTGGGTTGGTATGAATCAATTAAGTATAACATTGACAGCAGGTATTCGGAAAATTTATTAAATAGATTCTATTTTATAAATAGGCTCAGTCGCAATTTAAAGGATCAAATTCTAAAAAATTTTATAGAAAATGAAAATTTGAATAATGTAACGAAAGATACAATTGACCGGCATTCATCAAGTTGGAAAAAATTTAAGAGAGAATGGTTCAACCATTCTATTATTCGAATTGATAAACATATCAATCGGAATTTGAATGTGTACAAATGGTCCAATCAGACCGAATACTTTTTTAAATATTTAAAACAGGTTTTTTCTAAAAAAACCTATTTTAAAATAGTGTTCGATCCAATTGAATTATGTACTAATACTAATCGAGATTCAATTGGTTGGTCTATGTTTTTCTCCCTTTCTGAAAGTACTGTAAAGCTCTTAAACTCGAAGTTCGATATTTTAATTTATTTTTTTGATTTTGCATTTCATGGGCTCCAAAGTAATAATTATAGACTATTAAATCAGTTGTTAGATCCAACTGGTACTCTAATCGTTCGTTTAAAAAAATTTTTAAACTTTAATCTTTCACAAAGATCGAAATTATTGATTGATGAAGGAACAATTGCACCATTTGTTACGAATAAGATACCAATTAATCCATTGATTATTGACTTTTTCGATAATGAAAATAATAGCATGGAATCATTTGATAACACTTATTTTTCGACGATATCCAACGATCGAGACAATTGGTTGAATCCTGTGAAACTATCTGATCAGAGCTCATTGATAGCTTCTTTTCACGGAGCAAATACGCTCCAATTTTTTGATTATTTGCATCATACTCGGCCAAATTATAGGAATAGATTACCTTCTGATATGAAAAGATTTTATATAAAAAGGAATAATTTTACATATGGACAATTATTCAATCTTTTGATCATACACAACAATCTATCTTCCTTGCCCATTGGTGAAATAGGACCCGTTCACTCAGAAAAAGAGACTATTTCATTCATAAAATCACAAGTATCTAACATATTATTACCTAAATATTTAAAACGAAAACGAAGTGGTGACCAAACGTTTGTATTAATCTATGATTTGTACAGATCCTTCAATTTACTAACTCGATTGAATCCATTCGTTCGTGACAAGAGATATCTTTCTTCGATCGAAGAGATTTCTACAACACCTTTAACAAAAGAACAAATAGTCAATTTTGAAAAAACTTTTTGCCAACCTTTTTTTAATAGATCCGATTCAGAAGAAAACAGCTTTGATCAGTGCTTTAAAAGGGGTTTCAATTCAAACGTGGGTCTTATTCAAACTCGATCTTATCAAGATGATTTACTATCCGAAATGTTTTCCAATAAGAACGAGGAAATTTTTCCCCGTATTCAAGATTGGTTTGTAACCGAATGTTTAAAAAACATAATAGTAAACGAAGACATAGATGGAAGGAGTACCCTTTCTAATTCATCTAAAGAGGAACAGAATATTTATAGGATCTCTCAAATAGATAGTATTTTTTCAAAATGGGATTTGTTCAAAACATATATGCCCTGGTTTTTTACCTCTGCATGGTGTAAATATCTTGAAAATATGCTTTTAGATACTCTTTCGGAGATATTACTACATGGCAGTAATCCATTTGTATCTATTTTGCAAAATATTAAGCATTATATTTTGCTTAAACGGAATATATTGTGGGAACTTTCTCATCCATTATGGGAACCTATACAATGTAAATTGAGAACGAATCTTATGAATAAGTTTTTTTTTCCAAGTAATAATTTCAAGGATTTTTTCCCTTCCTGCAAGGATTTTTTAATAGAGGAAACTAGTGATCGAGAGAAGTCATCAGTTCCATTCATATGGACACATCTGAGATTACTAAATGCTCGGGGGTATAAATATGGGATTCTTATCCCTTTTTTCGTTCTTGGGTATTCTATTCTTCAATATTTTAAAGTTATTTCTTTCACCTTTATCAATATAAAGACATACTTTGAACTCATCAAGTATTTAAAGCATCCATCATACGTGATAGAGTTGCAAAAAAGGATTAATCCTCCCGTGCCTAATAGCTTTCTCTATTATACAATAGACAGACCCCGTTCTCTTTCAGATATTATTAATAGTTTTTTTTCTACGAAGAGGAAGAGGAAGAGGAAGAGGAAGACGAAGAATAGAAATATAAACTTGCTTATAACTATAATAAGAGAGTTGAACGGATTGTGCTCTAGTATGGATATCTCCGAAAAAGAGATACACTTACTAGTTCAGTTTCTAATGACGGAAAAAAACCTTTTTCAATTTGAATCAAATTTGACTTACAGTCATAATTTCTTCAAGAATGAATTTGGAGATCAAATCATTAGACAGCCAGGGCTTATTCACTTACGATATTTGGCCTACACTTATCAAAAAGGTCTAATTAATTACGGGTTCAATCCATTTTGTTTAGCAGAAAGATGGGTATTCCTTGCTTTTTGTCAGAAGATTACCTCTTCACAAATATTGTGTCAAACCAACCCCACATTTCATGGAAAACCTTTCTCACTCCACTCAGGATCATTACTTTTCAAAGGGATTTTACTGATAGGTCCTATGGGAACTGGCCGATCCTATTTGGTCAAAAGTCTAGCAGCAGACTCATATGTTCCTTTAATAAGAATATCTCTGAAGAAGCTCTGGTATGGTGAGTATTTAGATTACCCTGTTGAACGTATTCCTACTGAGTTTGATCCTTTTGTGAAAGACAAAATGGAAGATTTCCATATTACCTTAGAATTGGCGAAAAGCATGTCTCCTTGCATAATATGGATTCCAAACATTCATGAACTGAATTTAAATGAGGCAGCTAACTATTTATTTGGTTTTGGCTTCACTGACTTGTTCCTTAGTGTATTAATGAACAATCTCTTTAGACTTAGAGATGGTGAGAAAGATTCTATGAGAAATATTCTTGTTATTGCTTCGACTCATATCCCCCAAAGAGTGGATCCAGCTCTAATAGCTCCAAATCGATTAGATAGATCGATCAATATTCGAATGCTTGTTATCCCACAACGACAAAGGGAATTTCCTATTCTTTTATGTAGCAAAGGATTATACTCGGGAAAATGTCCCGATGAATTTGGATCTATAACCATAGATTATGATGCACGAGATCTAGCAGCACTGGCCGATGAAGCCTTAATACTTAGTATTACCCGAAATAAATCAGTTATAGACACTAATACAATTCGATCCGCTATTTATAGGCAAATTTTTCATTTACAATCTATGGATAATCAGGTTGGATCCGGTCAAAATGACGAAAGAATTATCTACAAAGTAGGAAAGGCTTTTATACAAAATACGCTTAGAAGAAATTCTCCCATGAATCCTCTATCTACCAAAAAGGAATTATGGAAGAAAAGGTTTTGTTATTTGTCCGAATGGTATTTAGAACCTTCGATTGCTGAAACAACTATGAAGGAATTGACCATACTTCCCCATATTTTGGGTTGCTTGGCCGGATCAGCGGCTCGAGATTCTTGGTCTATATCAGAACGAAATAGAGAGAATTGGATTCCTTTCGATAAATTCGCTGAGCATGATCTTGATATAGCTTCTAGTCTTTTAGAAAGTATTCTGGTGGAGTTTCCATTTTCTAGGTTAGGAATATGTCGGGGTAAGTCCAATAAGGATCAGATCACATTTGCTCCTCAACTCAAAATGAGAGATCATCTAGATATGATACGATTTATGAAAGAATATGAATTGAAGTTTACTCCCGGCGCAAAACAAAGGGATATGGATGAAGAATTCATAAAGAAAGAATATGAATTGAAGTTTACTCCTGACGCAAAACAAAGGGATATGGATGAAGAATTCATAAAGAACGTAGTTTGGACTCCTAGGATCTGGCGTCTTAGTTTTCTTCGCAGTAATAGATTCGATCATATAAAAACACCCAATTCATTGGGATCTTCGTATCAGTTCGGATCGTTAAGAAAACGGCAGATGGACAGATCTAAATTTCCTATACAATATCCGAAGCAATATAAATACTCTAAGAAACCACTGTTCTTTATAGGAAGACGATTTCTTTGGGATTCCTTCCTATTTCAAGAGCAGCGCCCTGTGTTTTCACGCCGAGAATTTTTCGCAAATGAAGAACTGCTGAAAAGGCTTTATATTACTTATGGTGCAAGAAGATTAAGAGCACAACCTGATTTTTTACCTAAAAAAAGTATCCAAAGTTTTTTTCGTAGATATGATTCAAAATCCACGATCAATTCGGTTTTGTTCATGACTTTTTGGAAACCATTGTCTCTTAGACATAGACATATCGAGCATTTCAAACGCATTCAAGCGATTGGTATCCAATTGGAACGTATGCAGCCATATTTTCCTATATATTCATATCACCGTTGGTTGACCGAAAATTCGAGAGAAAGGGTTGACCGCTTCCAATCGTTAATTCATCGCCAAAGATGGCTCGGAACCAATAGGTTATTATCTAATGAATCTTTTCTTTATAATACTCTATTCGAGAGTTATCAATATTTATCAAATCTGTTCCTATCTAACAGAATGTTATTGGATCAAATTACAAAGACATTGTTGGAGAAGAAATGGCTTTTTCCCAATGAAATTGAACACTCAATTCATACAACAGGATTAAGATTTGATATCAGCTGGGAGAATCTGGAATGAAGTAAAAGAAAATTGACCGGGCAGTAGGGTCGTGGGAATCAATGAGAGGTTCTACATATGCTCCAATTTAAGATCCTATAAAGACTTGATAGATCTTTAATTTGAGGTTCCTCACTCCGAGATCTCGACCATGTAAGAGTAAGCATAGTCTAGTAGATAATATCTCATTAAGTTAACTAGACTATGCTTACTCCTTATTTACTCTATTTCGGTTCTAGCATTCTTTTTTTTCCCACACTATTTGAAGAGAGGAAAGGATAGAGTCACAGGATCCGACATGGATATAGTTGGTGAGGTTCGGTCGTAACTCCCGTATATTGCAAGATCTTGAGAGAGGTGGTATCTGGTCAATCTATGTATCGATCTTCTCAATCTGTGTCCTTAATGAAATATACCTCATAATACGAGGGTGTATTCGGAATGGACTCCTCATTAGGTAGAGAAGATCTGATCCTACCTGTGATCCACTGTCCTATTCCAACAGCGTTAACTTGTAGGTAATCGATCGTCGGAATACCTCGTATCAACAGAGAATCTATCTCAATCTATTGAGATACTCTACGAGATTTGCCATTGAATTGCTCATTCAATAAGCATGAGCAATATTATGCCTTGAAGAGGACTCGAACCTCCACGCTCTTAAGCACGAGATTTTGAGTCTCGCGTGTCTACCATTTCACCATCAAGGCATCCCAAAAGGAAATTCTATTCCATTCATATATATATGAAAAATATCCTGATCTATGAATGAACATATGTTAGAGATAGCGTATTCGAGTATTGATATACGATTGGTCATATAGGTTCATCATAAAATTTTTTTTTATCTGGAGGAGATTTCCTATAAATAAACAAGACGACTGAACATCCTTTCTTTTTCAATTCAATAGAAACCTAAAGAATTGAATATGGTACAAAATAAAAAATATTTTCAAAAACTTTAACTTTTTTCGGTAAAAGTGATGTCTTGGTCCGAGTGGAGGTAGGGGTAACAGTCCTTTTCTTTCTCTTTTCCACATGTCCATAGAAACATTTATAAAAAAGAAAGATAGATATCTATTCAATCTATTT